ATTAATATAGATTCTTCTTGTTTGCAACCACATAGAAAAATTATATTGCCAGAAATTGACAAAGTAAGATTTCAATTGAGTCATCAGAAAAAATGTCCCCCTTGAAGCCAGAATCCATTTTCCCTGATACCTAACATAATGCAGAAAAGGATCCTTGAAGAACCACCGGATAACCCGAAAATTTTGAGTAAAAAATTTTAAAAAATGTTCTAACTTTAGGTAGAAATAAACTCGTGCAAGAAAGGCTCCGTAAGATGTTGATCGTAAATGAGAGGATTGGTTGCGTAGAAAAACGAAGATGGATTCGCATTCACACACGTAGGAATTGTATAGGAACAATAAGAATCTTCGATTCTTCTTTTTTGAATAATCGGAAACAGATCTCTTTAGAGTAATAACACTATTACAATACTCATAAAGAAAGAATCGTAATAAATGCAAACAAGAAGTATCTTTTACCCAGTAACGAATAGTTTGAACCAAGATTTCCAGATGGACAGGGTGAGGTATCAATATATCTAACACATAATTTAAACGTACAAATTTGTCCTCTAAAAAAGGACATATTGAATGAATTGATCTTAAATTTTTAGATTTTTGGAGTTCTTTTCCGTCTAGGGAAGATATTAATCGCATAGAAAATGGAATTTCCACAATAGTTGCAAATCCCTCGGAGATCTGTTGATAATACAAATTTTTATTGGGCACAAGAAATTCATTTTTGTTAGAATCATTAACAGAAAGAATCAAAGAATTCTGTTGATACATTTGAATAACTAAACGTTTTACAACTAGTAAACTGTATTTTGTGTCATCACTTTTTTTTTGATTTGACAACAAAACGGACCTGTTTAAACCTAAATCCTGATCGTGTACAAGTGCATAAATATATTCCTGAAAGATAAGTGGGTATAAAAAATCGTCTTGCCAAGATCTATCTAGTTCTAAATATCCTTGGAATTTATCCATTTAAAATGCGACCGTAAACAAAAAGAAAAGTAGCGGGTTTCTTGGGTTATAAAATGATACATAGTGCGATACAGTCAAAACAAGGTATTCTAGTACAAAAGAATAGATCCCTCGGAAACAGGTAAACTCATCAACGGACTCTCTATCTTTTTTCCATCTAATTGGTTTCGTTCCTATATAGTTATAGGATAACAAGATGATTAGAAATCCTTTATTTTTTCAACTCAATCGCTCTTTTGATTTTGGAAAAAAGTATCCTTATCAATATACTGTTTCTTCTACACATTCATCTCCATTTTCTTTTCTAATGGAAAATGGCTATTTATAGTTAGGATTCACTAAAAAATCGGTAATCCACTCCTGGAAAAACCGCCCCGCATCAGGCACTAATCTATTTTTAACGTTTAATTAGGGCGGGTAATTGTTCCAATTAAGAACATAAGCTCGTTTCTTTTTCTTTCCCTACAATTAGAGCCATAAGGCTCGATCCGTGTATTCAATCGACCCAATTTTGCATTTTTTTCGTTTCGTTCTAAGAATTCAACCAAAGTTTTTGTACCGATCTAATAAGAACGAAATTTTTGCATAATTCTCCATTGATACGACATGCTTTTTTTTCCATTCATTCCTTTCAGGATCAGTCGTGGTCTTACAAACTCTACCGATGGTGTGGACGAATTCCTTGCTTCATCCAAATGTGTAAAAGAACCTAGCCGCACTTAAAAGCCGAGTACTCTACCGTTGAGTTAGCAACCCAAAGAGCGTAGCATATAGTATATAGATACAATCGAGATCAAAATAAAGAAATTAGACAAGACAACCAAAAATTTGAATTAGCAAAAAAGAAAAAAAAGATCAACTGACAATATAAGAAATTTTCAAATAAAAAACGAGACCACTTCTTAGATATTTTCATCTACTACAATTCTATATTTTTTCTATTTTCTTTCTCTATATTTTAAGAGATTCTTTTTTTCAATTATCTATCCAGTTCTTTATAATAAATTTGGTTTTGTATCACAACAAATTCAACGAATCTTTGAATAAAGTAAAAAACAAAACCTGTTTTTTTTATTTTTTGGATGTAGGACAAAAAAAGAGATAAAAAAATGGATCCATTTACACTTGAATTATATTTGTTCACTACATTCTTGTCAATATGTATGTTAAGTTAACAAAAAAAAAATAACAAAAATAAATAAAGAACTTGTGTTGGATTGGCACTATCTAAATAAGGTACATGATTAGAAAGAATGTAGATCGAAATAAAAAAAAAGTAGAAAAAATATCAATAATGAAAAGAAGGTATGAATAATAATGAAAGGGTTATATCAAATTATATACATACGAATCGCTCAAGTCCCTTTCTTGTTGTATTTAATTAAGTGAATTTTGTTTCATTAGAGCGAAGTTCTTTAAAAACCTCTGCTTTCTTTAAAATATTATAAACAGTTCCAGTAGGTTGAGCGCCCCTTTCAAGAAAATATAGAATAGCGGGAACATTTAAATAAGTTTGATTCTTTATCGGATCATAAAAACCAACTTTCCGAAGATCTCTTCCCTCTCTTCGGGACCGAACATCAATTGCAACAATTCGATAGACGGCTCATTGGGATAGATTATATGAACAATACCCCCCCTAGAAACGTATAAGAGGTTTTCTCCTCGTACGGCTCAAGAAAAATGATTTTTTCTTTTTTTTTTTAAGTTATGAATATATAAATTTCATAATGGCAAATAGATCCATAAAACCATCAAAAAATTAGACTCAGAATTAAGCCCCCTTTTGCTCTTATTCTTCTTTCCGGAAAAAGCCATTTGCACCCATAACTCAAGTTGAATAACTCTCAAATAACTCAAAAGAAAAATTGAATTTATATTTATTGAGTGGTCTCTAACCCCCCCTTGTCTGGCTTATTTAACCTCTATTGGAATTCTTCTCCAGTTGTTGATACAATTGAGAATGAAAAGGGCCTTTCCTTGTTTCGGAATCTCTTTACTTTAAATCATTAGGTTTATACATTACTTCGTTGATCTTTAATCCTTTCAAAATGGCAGCAACATACCCCTTTTGTGATTGTTTATCAAAAAAAAAAGAATCATACAAACACTTGCAGTTGATTCTTTCACAATATACTTTGTTATCGAAAAGGGTTTCTCAATTCCAACCAATTTTCCTTTTGGATTGGAAACTTGGCGGGGTCGGATCCTTTCAATTTATCTGTCAAAAATATACTTACGAAGTTGGTCTAATTTATTGATTCACACTAACCCTAGATTCTTGCTCTTAAGAAATGAATCAATACTTTCTACTCGAGCTCCATCATGTACTAGATTTAAATTAACTACAACACAAAAAAGTGTGGGTACTAGTCTAACAGAACAGGGGATGTCGAGCCAAGAGCACCTTTTTTTATAAAAAATGGTGGATATAAAAATCCACACCAGATCATGTCCTTCAAGTCGCGCGTTGCTTTCTACCACATCGTTTCAAACGAAGTTTTACCATAACATTCCTCAAATTTTGAACCAGTATGCAATTGATTCAATTATGGAATCATGAATAGTCATTGGTTTAGGCCAGTACGTACATAGAATATCGATACTTTATTCTATCTTAAATAGAAATAATATTCTATTATTGACATTAAAGAATATACGGATATTCACTCTTTTATTAAATTAATAAATAATAAAAAAATTCTATCTAAGTTTATTTTAATTTAATGGATTTTCTATATCTATTTTATATTGATTATAGTACTATTATGGGATTCGAAAGATAAATTTGAAATTAGAGTAGAAAGTTATATATAAATATAAGATAAACTAAGTAAACGAATAAGTGTAAAAAAAAATTCCTAATTCAACATCATGATTGGAATTTTTTTTAGATTCACAATAAAAGTAAAAAATAAAGCTTTTTCTACAACCCAGTATTAATGAGTTAAATAAACCCGATAGGTATATCGAAATGATAACTTGTAAAAACAAATCTGATTTTTTTCACAAAAACAAAAATCGTAAACCCTTCTTACTGAGATCAAAGGTTATATAGATAAGATAAGAATCTTTCCTCATTTTATACGTTACATATTTCTTTTGGGGTTCACTAAATTTTCCAGTAAGGTGAATAGAATATCTGAATGAATCATATTTACTTTCAAACATTACATGGATTTCTACTTATTATAAAATAAATCAAAAAATACGAAATATCAAAACAGTAAGTTCCATATGTAATTTGAAACTGAATTTTTTGATAAGTCGATTCGAAATGAAATTCGGTTAAATATTTAAATTGACACCTTTTCTTGTTTATTAACCCCCCCCGCCTAATTATACATAGGTATCGCATAACCCCCCCAAAAAAAAAGCACCTCTTTTTTATTTACAAAATCATAAACTGTCTAGGTACAAAACGAAACAAAACAGACCTAAATTCCATATTTTTTCTTCCTTGTTATTTTACCTCAACATGGTTAGCATAGGAGCTTTAATCCTATTGATTGAATTAAAACGAATAAGTACTAAAATAGACTCTTGTTTCGAATACATATACACAATACGACAAATTTAGAATTTAACCGCCTCTAGAGAATATAGAATTGCTTTCGCATTTTGATTAGGAATACATCTTTGAGAATTCTATTAATATTAACATAACTATTATTTATTCTATTTAATATTTATAATTTTTATTTATATATAAATAGACACACGGCATAAGTAATTAAATTCCTTCCATATGGAGAGTTATATGCTTGTCTAAGCCACTTTTTAAAAATTGAAATTAAAAGAATCAATCTATTATCCTATCTTGTCTTTATTAGAACACAATTGGATTCCTTTAGATCTATGTGTGTTAATTCCGTTTGTGAAACGGATAGAATTCAGAAACGAATCTTTAAATTTTTAAAAACGAAAGAAGAAGAAAATTATCTATATCCTCTAGATAAGACTACACTTTTTATTACAAAAAGTCCCTTGGTCAAAAAAATTTTTGGATAGAATCCCGATGCTCTGGGACGGAAGGATTCGAACCTCCGAATAGCGGGACCAAAACCCGATGCCTTACCACTTGGCCACGCCCCACTTATATTTCTACTCTACACTAATATTGGTATTGATTGTTCGTCAATTCCAGCCAAAATCTCTCTAGAATCCAGCCGATTGTTATACTGAATTTCTTGATCATTACATATAATTTAATTAAGATAATGTATGAAAGTATGATTTCTTCTATTCTCTTTTTATTTGAGAATGGAATAGTTTTTGATTGAGTAAGTTAAAAAAAAAAGAAACGAAAGGATTTTTGATTAAATTTGCTTTCTTCATTTTTCGCTTATCTTATATCAATAACTAAATCAAAATGCAATAATCTTCAATAAAAAAGATGTCTGCTATGCTTAATATCTTTAGTTTGATCTGTATTTGTCTTAATTCTACCCTTTCTTCGAGTAGTTTTTTATTCGCCAAATTGCCCGAGGCCTATGCATTTTTGAGTCCAATCGTCGATTTTATGCCAGTCATACCTCTACTCTTTTTTCTACTCGCCTTTGTTTGGCAAGCTGCTGTAAGTTTTCGATGAGATTTCAAATCTCGTCCTATTATTCGAGAAAATTTTGAAATATGGCTATACTAATAAATGAAAAGATCAAATGCGTTTTATAGTATGAATTCTCAATTCAAATTTCAAATATAAAAAGTCTTGGATAGCCTCAAAAATGGGAATCACTTCCTTTATCATTCTAAAAAAAATTTCCGCGAAAGGCCCTGTGAGGTCTTACACAAAAATTGTGGGTAGGAAAGCGATTATTTCTTTTTGATAAAAGGGAGGCTCCTAACACTTAACAAATGCATTCGTTTTTTCTTTTTTTTTTTATTTCCAGAAACTACTTTAACTCTCGGTGTCAAAATAAAATATATGGGGGAATCTATTCTCTTTTTTACACAAAAAGATCTTGGAGATTGTGTAATGCTTACTCTCAAACTCTTCGTTTACACAGTAGTGATATTCTTTGTTTCTCTCTTCATTTTTGGATTTCTATCTAATGACCCAGGACGTAATCCTGGACGTGAAGAATAAAAGAGAAGTTTCCTTACTTTTTTTTAGTGTCTTATTTTTTTTTATAAAAAAATCAAAAGAATTCAAGAAATTCGAAAGAGAAAAATAGTAAATCAGCAACAAAAACGGAAAGAGAGGGATTCGAACCCTCGGTACGAATGACTCGTACAGCGGATTAGCAATCCGACGCTTTCGTCCACTCAGCCATCTCTCCCTATTGAAAAAAGTAATTACAAAAAAGAATTACTAATTACTATAGTTAGATTACACATAACGTGCCATTAAAAAAAAACTTTTTCTAGGTTTTCCATATACAAAAAATAGAAAATTTAAATTCTTTCATATTCTAGACTCTTCTAAATTCTATCGAATAATTAAACTGAAATATAAGTCAAATTTTTTAAGTTATTTAGATTCTAAATTAAATTTAGAATTAATTTAGAAATAGAAATTTATATAATAAGTCTGATCTGATATAGAATAAGTCTGATATATCTATATATATAAATAATATATTATTTATACAAAGATATAGATAGAACATTTAGAATTTCTATCTATATAAAATACATATAGAAATCACTAGAATAAATAGATTAAATGTTAAGTTAAATAAAAAAATATAAATAGATACAAAATATACTACAAGGTTTATCCGAAATTCCAACTCAACTAAGGATTCAATAAAAAAAGTTCAATCAATATAAATAAAACCAGAAAGACTTCTCGCGAAAGGCCTTTTATTCCCACGGCCTGGCCTGGTCACTACCTCGCCGGGCCTTTTTTTAATTCAACGAATCATAGCATAGATAGAAAAATTTTTAGTTCCTTTTTTTTTACTATATTTTTTTTAGCTCCATTAATACTTTTAGAGAAATAGTAAAAAAAATGCTTGTTAAAGCAAGAACAAAAAAAGGCATGTTTCTAGTCTTTCGATATAGAATCGAAATGCCCTTTTGATTATCTTTTATTTTTTTTAAGAAAACTATAGATTCTTGCACAATTCGTCTATTATGGCTTTAGCTATTTTGTTGAAACGTATCCGTCAAAACTCTTTTCCCAAAAATAGAACTTCGTGCTTAGGTATTGAAATCTCGTTTCTGAATCTCCTCCGAAAATGGTTCGATACTCTGATTTTTCATGATGATTTTATCATCCTTTCTTTTCTTTTCTTGATTACGTTAAATTTCGTTATTCGACAAAAGTTCCATTTCGAGACAATAATCGCATTGTAGCGGGTATAGTTTAGTGGTAAAAGTGTGATTCGTTCTTTAAGAGTTAAGGGATCCTTCGATTTGATTCCTAATCCGATAAAAAAACTCTATTTCATCAAAGGAATTAATCCTTTACCTCTCAACGGCAAGTTTGAGGAGAATTTTCAATTCTCGTAATTTGTATCTTAAGGGTCAATTATCAAATTATTAATAAGAATTGAAATTTTGGATTATGAAATTACGAAACAT